ATTCTAATGCTAAATTAGTTATTGGAACTTCAATTGTAGGACAACTGGTAATCATTTTATCGGTATACTATTTACATCTCTACGTCATGTTAGTGAAACCTCATGCAGTAACTTTGCTAGTTTTACCGTACATGTTATTTTATTGGCATCGTCTTTTATGTCACCGATTGCAAAAAGAAAAAAGACCAATATATCATTATCATTTTAGGAGTGCAAAAATAGTCCGGAAATCTGATGATATTCAATTTGTCTATGAAGGAAGAATATTAACATTTTTGGATATTATTATCCTTTCATTATTCAATCCTGTTCTCTTACCAAGTCCTGTATTAGCAAGATTAGCCAAACTCTTTACTTTCCGTTATAGTAATAAATTTTTATTTGTAATAAGTAGCCTTTATGGCTGGTGGTTGGGTGGTTCCATTTTTCCCGGAATTTTGGCCAAATTTATTTCCGTTTTAAAACCCGATTCAGATACAGATAATAGGCTTTCTTATTTAATAAGGATTCTCTTTGCTCGAACTTCCCGTATCATTTATATAGCTCTCTGTCTATTATATTTGGGTAGAGCTCCTGTACCTCTCTTCGATAACAGGATATATTCTAATTTTGAAAAAAAGGAAGCTAAAAAGTTATCGTGGTTAAAAAAGTGGCCTACTATCTTATTCGATTACCGAAAATGGGTCCGACCATTCCGATATGTCGAGGAAGATCTTTTTTATTTCAAGGCGATGACTCCTATAAAAACAGAGATGTCTCAATATTTTTTTGACGCGTGTGTGAGTGATGGGAGACAAAGAATATCTTTCACATCTTCACCTAGTTTGTCAATTTTTGAAATAAATTTCAAGGAATATTTCAATCTTTCGGATATTCCTTCGTCATTCGAAGATCTTTGTCAGAAGGAATGGATTGATACCGAAAAACGGGGAAAATATAATTTGAATAATGAATTAACGAATAGAATTCGAGCTCTAGACAAAGGATCTTCAATAGAAAAAGTTATTGAAAAAAAAAATAAATTATGCGATCACGGGAACGATATTTTCCTTAAAGGGTTTGATCCTCTTCTGAATAGGGAATTACGTGAAGGAGTTGCAATACCAAAATCACCTTGTATTTTGACTGACGATTATTCTCTATGGTGGAAACTTCAATATGCTTGGCAAACAGATGATTTATCTTCAGGTAACTTTACTGGAGTAAAAGAAAATCTTTCTTCCCCTTTAATAGCGGAAATATTACAGATCTATAAGGAACCCCAACTCCGAGAAATTAAAAAAGAAAAACCTCTATTTTTAAAACTAATAAACAATGCATTCGATTTTATGAATGTATACAGTGGAATTCGTTCCCTCAGAATAAAAAGTATAGATTTTATTAAAAAAAAGAATAAAAAATTTAGATTTGTGAAAAGTTTCGCAACACAACCAGATTTTCGTCGGAACCTGATATTAGGATCCATACGTGCTCGAAGACGTAAAGCTTTATTACAAGAATCCTTACAATTGCAAATGCATTCTCCATTTTTTTTGAGAATATTTAAAAAAACGACGTTCTCTTTTCCGGGCATAATAGGCGTAAATGTAAAACCGACTTTTGCACATCCTGAGAAGAAAATGAAAGGATTAATAGCCTTTTTTTCTAAAAAGGCTTTTGCTATAAAAGTAGTAACAAAAGCTAATCGTCTCGCGACAGCAAACAGATTTGATTTTCCGCTTGCTCATTGGGTAAGAGGTTTTCTTTTAATCAGCCAATTATACTTTAGAAAATATATAGTATTACCTATATTAATAATATTTAAAACTATTAGTTATCTATTATTATTCCAAACTAAGGAATGGGCAGAAGATTGGAATGATTGGAATAAGGAATTTTTTATAGGATGTACTTATGATGGTACCGAAGTTTCGGTGAACAAATTACCATTTTCGTGGCAAAGAGATGGTCTTCAAATAAAAATTATAAATCCTTTTCATTTGAAGTGGCGTGATCCTGGATTCGAAACGAATTCATATAGTTTAACAAAAAATAAAATAGCAAAAAATAAAAAAATTGATTATGGTTTTTTAACAGCCTTGGGATTTCAAACCTATTTACCCTTTGGCAGTATAAAAAAAAACCCTTCCTTCTTTAAGCCTTTAATTGGGGGATTTAAAAAAAGATGGAAAATAAATATTTTATCGGAAAAAATTACAAAAATCTTTGACAAGTTTTTTCCATTAAAAAAAGAATCAAATATTTATAAAAAAGATCTAACAATATTAGATGCTCAGCTCAATAAAACTACGAGTAATGATATATCTAGCCTTGAACCAGATAATGAACACAGAACAAATTTTGGGACAAGTAGCAAAATAATTGATGAATTACCAATCGGAATTACAACTAAATGTAATGAAAATTTTTCATCAGCAATTCCAGATCAATCTGGATATGAAGCTCGAACGAATATTGAAGAATTAAGGGATTTCATAGCCCCGGAAAGTAATCAGATTGGAGGAATTACTGAACAGACCCATTCTGATGAACTAGAAATTAATATTAATTCAAAAGAGAAGAATGGAGTGTATCCCGGTAATGAGAAAGAACTGAGATCAAAAAAGATATCAATTCAAAATCATCAAATAATTGTGAATTTTCACAGAAGAAGTATGGAATTGATCGAGGAATGGATCTATTTAATCAAGATTCTTTCAAAAAAAATGAATAGAAATTTTGTAGTTTTTCTTCATCTCATTTGGTTCAAAATACAATTAAAAATGGGATTGACAAGAGATCTTTCAACAATTTATAAAAAAATAAAATTTTTCATTTCTCGGTCAAAAACGAAGGATAATAAATTTTTAAATAAAGATTTAATCATTTCTAGTAAAGAAATGAAATATTTCAAGGTTCATCCTAGTCAGGATACGGGATTAATATCCCAAGCATATGTATTTCACAAAATATGGCAAATGAGAACGATGAATAAGTCTTATCCAGTGGAATCATTAAGGCACCGGATATCAAATCTCTTTATTGAAGAAAATATTGAAGCTTTTTCAAATGAAGAGGGAATACTCGGTTCCAGGAAGCCACGGGATTTGGAAGAGAAGGACTGGAAGAAATGGTTACAATGTTTTCATCGATGTAATGTACCTTTACGGATATGGCGTAAGATTGCACCACGGAGATGGAAAGATAAGATTACTGAACATTGGCAAATAGAAAATTATTTTTCCGATAATTTTGACAAATATAAATCTTTACGTTCTTATAAAAAAAGGATTTATTATAAACTCATTGCGGATCTGAAAGAGACGGGGAAACTTAACGAACGGTACAAATATAATCTTTTATCTTATAGTTATCTTGCTTCTATAGAAGATTCGGACATTGAAAGATTTCCAATATGGCAAGATGAAAAAAAAGAAATCGTGTTTAATGATCGTATTCAAAAGATACGTAAATTTAAATTAGTCAATGATAGAAAGAATAGTGAGTATAAAAGAATTGATAGGAAAAAAAATATTCATATAAATTCCAATTTATATTCATGGTTATATCCAGAGATTCTAAAAAAATTCAACATTATAGAAATGTATGAATTTCTAACAACTTGTGACTTTAGTTTCATACACGAACCAAAGAGATCTCTTTTAAGGAAAGACAAAGATGATTATGCAAAAAAAAGATCACTTGAGAAAAGAGAATCTCATAAGTATATTGAGCGATGGAATTTGAAATCTGAACAGATAGCAGAGAAAGCGGAAATAGTAGGAAATACAACGAATCTTCTGAATATCATTAATTTTGGAGTAAATTCAGCTGAAGGAGGCAATTTTCGGTCTCTCTATGAGAAGATATTGAAAAATATAGTTCTATTTTATAACTATACTTGCATGGATGGCACAAATAAAATATTCAAAGATTTGGGACATCGTTTACCAGAAGTATTATACGATGAGATTCTGATGTATAAAATGATAAGTATTCTATTAAATTTTAAAAGTAGATTTAGAAGAATATCTGATTTCATTCATGAATCTATACTACGCGTAAAAGTTATTGAGAATAAAGAAAAAATAATTATTTCAAATTCATTTAATCTCGAAGATATTTTACCTTCGAAACGTCGTATACAATTGGGAATATGGAATTCCTTATATCTAGAGGAAAATGGAAATCAAGGAGCAGAATTTAATTCTTGTTCCGGGGAGAATAGACGTAACTACGAGGAACCAATAAAAAAAGAAGATCGAAAATTTAACGCAAATGAAACTCAAATGATTAAACGGTCTCTTTGGTCCAGCTATCGATTGGAAGATCTGGGTTGTATGAATAGATTTCGGTTTAATACAAATGATGGAAGTCGATTCGCTATGTTAAGAATTTGTATGTATCCCTCAAAAAACAGTTGAGAAAAAAAAAAAATAAAAAAAAAATGTTTGCATTCTTTTTCTCTTTTTCATTCAGTATTTTCGGTTATGAACAATTTTTATCATTGTTTATAGCATTCCATCAGGATTTCTCTAAATAAAAATTTGGATTATATTATATGGAAATTACGAACCTTTTTATTATTTATCCATCACTATTTGAAAGAATGTGCTATTTGCCACTACTCAAATAGAATCTTGTTTATTCTCTATGAATTTATCCAGTTTTTTAAGAATATTTGGAAAAATGTTATTCTATTTTATAGACATCTTAAGATATTAAAAATCTTGCTCTTATTTTTGTAAAAAAACTATTAATTAGCTACAATCCAAAATTTTTATTTTTTCTCTCCATCATATAATTAATTTAGGAGCAATTGTTGTTCCTATGGCTAAAAATACATTGATTCGTTCATCTTTGGTTCCCGAAAAACAAACAGGATCTGTTGAGTTTCAAATATCCCATTTAACTAATCGAATTTTGAAACTTACCTATCATTTAAAATTGCATGGCAAAGACTATTCATCTCAGAGAGGTTTGTGGAAAATCCTAGGAAAACGCGAACGTCTTTTGGTTTATCTATCTCAAAAAAATTCACTCTGTTACGAAAATTTGATTAATCAATTACGTATTCGCGGACTGAAAAAACGTTAATTTATCTTTTAGAATCTTTAGCTAAGCATCCACTGTAATTATATCAATATGAAGAATGAAAATTTCCTTATTCTTACTCATTTCTGGAATTATTCGAGGGAGAGCGGCATACGACCATGCTCACTACAAAGAGAGATCCCATGATAATAAGTATGGGCCCTCATCATCCATCAATGCATGGTGTTCTTCGACTTATTGTTACCTTAGATGGTGAAGATGTTACTGGTTGTGAACCCATATTAGGTTATTTACATAGAGGAATGGAAAAGATTGCTGAAAATAGAACAGTTGTCCAATATCTTCCCTACGTCACACGATGGGATTATTTAGCTACTATGTTCGCAGAAGCAGTAACAGCAAATGCACCAGAAAGATTGACCAATATTCAGGTGCCTAAAAGAGCTAGTTATATAAGAATCATTATGCTAGAGTTAAGTCGCATAGCTTCCCATTTGTTATGGCTCGGACCCTTTATGGCTGATATTGGTGCACAAACTCCTTTCTTCTACATCTTCAGGGAAAGAGAAATGATATATGATTTATTCGAAGCCGCAACTGGTATGCGAATGATGCATAATTATTTTCGTATCGGGGGAGTAGCCGCGGATCTACCTTACGGTTGGGTAGACAAATGTTTAGACTTTTGTGATTATTTCCTACCGAAGGTGGATGAATATGAAAGACTTATTACACGAAATCCTATCTTTTTGAAACGAGTTGAGGGAGTAGGTATTATTGGTAGAGAAGAAGCCATAAATTGGGGTTTATCAGGGCCTATGCCACGAGCTTCAGGAGTAAAATGGGATGTTCGTAAAGTTGATCATCATGAATGTTACGATGAGTTGGATTGGCAAATTCAATGGCAAAAAGATGGAGATTCATTAGCTCGTTATTTGGTACGAATCGGAGAAATGAGAGAATCCGTGAAAATAATCAAACAAGCTTTGGAAGTTATTCCAGGGGGGCCTTTTGAAAATTTGGAAGCTCGACGGCTTGATCAAGTAAATAAATCAGATTGGAATGATTTTGATTATCGGTTCATTGGTAAAAAGCCCTCTCCCACTTTCAAGTTACCCAAAAATGAGCTTTATTTTAGAATTGAAGCTCCTAAAGGAGAATTAGGTATCTCTTTCATGGGAGACGATTCTTTCTTTCCTTGGAGATTCAAAATTCGCCCACCCGGTTTCCTCAATTTACAAATTCTTCCTCAACTTTTAAAGGGAGTGAAATTGGCAGATATTATGACAATTCTAGGTAGTATAGATATTATCATGGGAGAGGTTGATCGTTGAAACGGTGGTTAATACAGATATTGAGGAACAAGCTATCAATCTATTCCATAGATTAGGATTTCCAAGAGATTTATTCGGTTTTATATGGATTATCATCCCCATCATCACTCTCGTATTAGGAGTTACGATGGGAGTTCTAGTCATTATATGGCTTGAAAGAAAGATATCTGCAGGGATACAACAGCGTATTGGACCTGAATATACTGGCCCTTTGGGAATTATTCAAGCTCTGGCAGATGGAATAAAGCTACTATTGAAGGAAGATATTATTCCATCCAGGGGAGATTTATGGTTATTCAATATCGGACCGGCTGTGGTGATCATACCAGTTTTTCTAAGTTACTTAGTAATTCCTTTTGGCCACAACATTATTCTAGCTGATCTTGGTACAGGTGTTTTCTTTTGGATCGCTGTTTCAAGTATTGCTCCTCTCGGACCCCTCATGGCGGGATACGGATCAAATAATAAATATTCTTTTTCGGGTGGTCTTCGAGCCGCTGCTCAATCCATTAGTTATGAAATTCCTTTAGCTTTACGCGTGTTATCTATATCCCTACGTGTGATTCGTTGAAATACTAAACCTCTTTCACAAGAGAGTCAATTAAAAGGATGAGATAGTTTTTCCTCTTATCCTAGAAAACTAGATAGTCATATGGGTGAGATCAAACAGCTTCTTCATTTGCAGTAATAGGATCGAGTCCCATCCTCTATGTGCGAGAGTGAAAGCGTACGGAACGCAGGAAAAACTGTGTACCCGGGTTCAAGATTAGTTATCGGGGCCCGACAGCGGGGGCAAAAGATAAAATGTATGAAGTTATTACTATCATACTTAGGATTAGGCAGGAGTAGATGGTCAGGAACACTAAGATACGCGAAAGATTAGTAAAAAAAGCATCTTTTATAGATATTCTTAATAACGGGATTAGGACTTGACGTTGGTAGGGACGACCGAGTAGTACTTCCCCAGGACCCCGATCTGGAGTATATCCTTATCTACTAAACGAATGACTATCGGGAACGAAGTAATCCTTCATACAGTTCTCACCTCTCATATCATAAATGAGCATGAGTAAATTCTATCCTATAGAGAATATAAAATCTTCTTCTACTGAGAGACTTGAGTTAGCACTAACAAAAAAACTGTAAAGGCTGAGATAGATTCGAAAGCTTCTATTGTTATAGCAGACAGAATCTCATTGGTTCAATTGATTATGAAAATTTATCATTAAATTTTTGTTTCTCGATAGCCATCGAGGAGCCGTATGAAGCTAAAGTCTCATGTACGGTTCTGGAATAGAGATGCTAACAGTGATGCCAACATCGACTATGATTATCCGACAGCTTGGGTACAGTTGATATAGTCGAGGCGCAGTCCAAATATGGTTTTCGGGGATGGAATTTGTGGCGTCAACCTATAGGTTCCGTAGCTTTTTTTATTCCTTCCCCGGCGGAATGTGAAAGATTGCCTTTTGATTTACCAGAAGCAGAGGAAGAATTGATAGCAGGTTATCAAACCGAGTACTCAGGTATAAAATTCGGCCTATTCTATGTTGCTTCTCATCCAAACCTATTAGCTTCTTCATTGTTCGTAACGGTTCTTTATTTGGGCGGATGGAACTTTTCTATCCCTTTCTTACCAGTTTTCGACCATTTAAAATTAAATTCAACTGATGGAACTGGTGAGGTTATCAATATTGCAATAGGAATTACTATTACATTAGCTAAAGCTTATTTATCTTTGTTCATTTCTATCATGGCAAGATGGACCTTACCCAGAGTGAGAATGGACCAATTATTGGATCTTGGTTGGAAATTTCTTTTGCCTGTCGCCCTGGGTAATTTATTATTAACAGCTTCTTTTCAACTTCTTTCACTATAATTTATTTATGTGAATAAGATTCTATAATAAACACATTTATAATTTATATATTTATTCAATCTTATGAGTTGGATAAAAAAAAAAAAAAATTGAATAATTTATTCGAGGGTATCTACCATATGTTTTCCATGGTGAATGGACTCCGGGATTATAGTCAACAAGCAATTCAAGCTGCGAGGTATATCGGTCGAGGTTTTATGGTGACCTTGGATCACATGAATCGTTTACCTATGACCATTCAATATCCCTACGAAAAATTGATTCCATCAGAGCGATTTCGTGGACGTATTCACTTTGAATTTGATAAATGTATTGCTTGTGAAGTATGCGTTCGTGTATGTCCAATTAATCTACCTGTTGTTGATTGGGAATTGAAAAGGAACATGAAAAAGAAACAATTGAAAAGTTACAGTATTGATTTTGGAGTTTGTATATTTTGCGGAAACTGTGTCGAATATTGTCCCACGAACTGTTTGTCAATGACTGAAGAATATGAACTTTCGACCTATGATCGTCATGAATTAAATTATGATCAGATTGCTTTAGGACGTTTGCCCATATCAGTGATCAAAGATTCTACAATTCAAGCTATTCCAAGTTTAAATTATTTATCTAAGGGAGTTATGGAAGGACATCTCAATTCAAGAGATGTAACTGATTCTCACATCGAGTTCGATTGAGAAGCGGAAAAAAGGGGTGAAAAAACAATAAATATAGAGTTTCTTTCTGAATTAACTCGGAATATAATTATATAGAAACAGGGTAATTTTTTTGAGTCAGTGAATAGGATCCTGAAAGAGAGGACTTTCGTTTATTGCGAACATGATCAATTTACCTGAACCAATTCATGAGGCTATTTTTGTCTCCTTAGAGTTAGGTCCCATATTAGGAGGTCCAGGAGTAGTATCGCTCACAAATATAGTTTATTCCGCTCCTCTTTCAGGATCAGTTTTCGCTTGTATATCCCCTCCATATCTTTTACTGAATGCGGACTTTGTAGCTGCTGTGCAAATCTCGATTCATGTAGGAGCCGTAAATGTTTCAATTGTATCTGCTGTTACGTCAACGAATGAGCCACAATCTTTCCATCTTTCTACATACCGGACTGCAGGAGATGGAATTACTTTAGCACTTTGCATAAGTCTTTTTTTTCTACCGATCATTATGATCCTAGATACATCATGGTCTAGAGTATCCTTAATTGTATTACCGGGTGGGATCGTGGAAGAACCTTTAACAGATGACGTTCAACGTATTGGATCCCATTTATTAACCGATTCTTTGCTTCCATTTGAACTTCTTTCTATAGTTCTTTTGGTTGCTCTAGTAGGAGCTATTACTACGGCTCGCCGAGGGAAAATGTTTGAATTGGAGGAGAGTGAGGTGTTATAGGCTAAAGATGATTTTTTCGTTTCATGAGTACTATAAAAACTTTTTTTTTATACTTACTTAACTTTTATTTATACTTAAGAACCTTAGGATCCATAAGGAGTTAATTGATCATGCTTGAACATGCACTTATTCCAGGTGCTTTCCTATTCTGTATTGGCATTTACGGATTAATCACGAGTCGGAGTATGATCAGAGCACCTATGTGTCTCGAGTCAATTTTCAATGCAGTTAATATAAATCTTGTCACATTTTCCAATTTTTTGGACATTCAACAAGTAAAAGGAGAGATTTTTTCCATCTCCATTGTAGCTATTGCAGCTGCTGAAGCAGCTATTGGATTAGCCATTGTTCTAGCTATCTATCGCAACAGAAAATCAATTCGTATTGATCAATTCAATTTGTTAAAATGGTAATAAAGTTACAAATCTGGATATATTTTATTTTTTTCTTCACCTTTTGAAAAGGATATATAAAGATTTGATATGTCATTCCGATTTATAAACAAATAGAGATTATTTCATATAAAATTCATTTATTTGTTATGCTAGTGGTTAATATAAATGATTAAGTTGTATTAAGTAAAGTCTAAAAAATTCGAATCGGTTTCATTCAGAATCGATAAATAATCAAAGTTTTATATTCCAAATATTCATTAATACAAAGATTCATCAAATGGATTTTATCGGTATAATATTGCCATTAGCAATACATCGGTAAAATCTTAGTAAATTTAAGGCTCATGGTATCTCCCGGTATTGTTGGAAATCAATAGATCCAATGGCACATTCAGTAAAGATTTATGATACATGTATTGGTTGTACCCAATGTGTAAGAGCTTGCCTCACGGATGTATCAGAAACGGTACCTTGGGATGGATGTAAGGCTAACCAGATTGCTCCTGCTCCCAGAACAGAAGACTGCGTAGGTTGTAAAAGGTGCGAATCCGCTTGTCCAACAGATTTTCTGAGTGTACGCGTTTATTTGGGATCCGAGACGACTCGCAGTACGGGTTTAGCTTATTGACCGATAGATACTATGGAAAAAGAATGGTTGGCTCTTTCTGAAAGGTTTAACCTATTCTTTTAATAAATAGGAATTCGTACTCATTCGATAAAGACCCATACTCAAACAAAATCTTGGGAATGGGTTTTCTGTTCAAAATCCCCCTATCCTCATCACGAGCAACTATCCTTGGCTAACAATAATTGTTCCTTTACCTATACCCGCGGGTTCATCAATCCCATTATTCCCCTATAGGGGGAATAAGATTGTTCGATGGTATACTTCAGGCATTTGCTTGTCAGAGTTCCTTTTAATAACCTATATATTTTGTTATCATTTCAATTTTAATAATCCATTTATTTAATTGAAAGAAGATTATAATTGGATAAATCCCATTGATTTTCATTGGAGATTGGGGATTGATGGACTTTCCATTGGGCTTATTTCATCGACAGGATTCGTTACTACTTTAGCTACTTCAGCGGCTTGGCCAGTTACCCGAAGTCCACGATTATTTCATTTCTCGATGTTAGCAATGTACGGCGGCCAGGTAGGATCATCCGCTCCGCAAGATACTTCACTTTCTTTTTTTATGTGGGAGCCGGAACTAATTCCTGTTCACTTACCTTTGTCCATGTGGGGGGGGAAAAGGCGTCTATACGCAGCCACAAAATTTATTTTGTACACTGCAGGTGGTTCCATTTTTCTCCCAATAGGAGCTTTAACTATGAGTCTCTATGGATCTGATGAACCAACATTGGACTCTCAAAATTTAGCTAATAAATCCTATCCTATAGTATTAGAAATAGTCTTATACCTAAGCTTCCCCGTAGCTTATGCTGTGAAACTACCAATCTTTCCCTTACACACCTGGTTGCCAGATACTCATGGGGAAGCACATTATAGTACATGTATGCTTCCAGCTGGGATTCTCTTGAAAATGGGAGGATATGGACCAATTCGGATTAATATGGAATTATTGCCCCATGCCCATTCCATATTTTCCCCATGGTTAGTAATAGTGGGAGCAATTCAAATCGTTTATGCAGCTCCAATCCCTTTAAGTCAACGTAATTTAAAGAGAAGAATTGCTTATTCATCAGTATCTCATATGGGTTTCGTACCTATTGGTATTGGTTTCGTAACGGATATAGGCCTTAATGGAGCTATTCCACAGATGATTCCTCACGGATTAATTGGTGCTGCCCTTTTTTCTTCGGCAGGAACAAGTTATGATAGAATACGTACCCTTTTCATTGACCGAATGGGGGGAATAGCTGTTTCAATGCCTAAAACATTCACCATGTTTAGTAGCTTTCCAGTAGCATCTCTCGCATTACCGGGCATGAGTGGCTTCATATCAGAATTAATGGTTTCTTTGGGAATGGTTGGTAGTCGAAACTACTCCTTTACTTCAAAAATAATTATTACCGTAATAGAAGCAATTGGAATAATCTTAACCCCTATTTACTCGTTGCCCATGTTACGTCAAATGTTCTATGGATATAAGGTTTCTAATGCTCCGATTTCCCACATCATGGATTCTGGACCACGAGAGATTCTCATTCTAATTCGCTTTTTGTTGCCTATAGTAGGCATTGGTTTTTATCCCGATCTGGTCTTACCCTTGTGGAACAGCAAGGTGGATTTTATTCTATCCTGGGATCTCCGGAAGCGGTAGTTAAGAGTTTGATTACTTCTGAGTAATAAATACAGATTATAAAAATCACTATTTGATTTTCACAATTATTTATTTCAAATAGTGATTTTTACAATTTCATAGAATCTCGAAAATTATTTTCTTTTGATCGACGAAACAAAGCAAGGTGCACTTTAAATTACATCCTGGATTAATTTAACCATCCATGGCTGTGTAAACCTTTTCCTGAGGGATTAACTCCTAAGTAACAAATCCAAGTTGTGAAAAACCCCAAGGAAGCTGCAATTGCTGGTTCTTTACCTCGCCAACTCTTAGTTACTCTAGTATGCATATAAGTTGCAAACATAAGCCAAGTGATTGAAGCCCAAGTCTCTTTGGGATCCCAGTTCCAATAATATCCCCATGCTTCATTAGCCCACACTGCTCCAGAAAGAATACCTAAGGTTAAAAGGGGAGAGCCTAGACTAATAATTCGATAACTCCAATGATCTAATTGTTGAGTCAATTGGTCTTCACGAGAATTTATAGATAACAGAAAGGGAGTGTTTGGTGAATCGCACTCTCCCCGTTCATTGCTCTTTTCTGAGGAGGAGGACCAGATGGATGAGTCTATACCGGAAGTAATTATTGGGGTATCCATATTATTTTTTGATGTAATGACCAAAAGAGCTATTGCTAATAGGGACCCACATAAAAGAGTTGCGTAACTGAACATCATCATACTTACATGCATCATTAACCAATGAGATTGTAGAGCAGGCACTAGGACTGTGGATTGCTGCATTTCTCTGGGAACACTTAAAGTAGCAAAACCATGAGTTAACATAGCACTTGGTGCAGTAATTGTACCCAACCAATCATTCTGGCTCCGAATCAGAACCGTATGAATTAAACAGAAGCTCCATGAAAGAAACATAGATGACTCATATAAGTTACTTAATGGTAAATGCCCGGAGTAAAGCCAGCGAGTTAATAGAAATCCTGTTATACAAATAAAAGTAATTATCACGCTTCTTCGGCCTAAATTGCTCAGTTTCTTGTTTCTTATATAGACCAATTTTCCCCAATAAAGAAGGGTGACGGAAAAAAGGAGAAAGAAAGATGTGTGAGCTAATATATGTTCCAAGGTTCTGAGTATCGTAATAATTTAAATTTTTTACATTACATTATTATTCTGGAATGAACTAATTAAAAAATTTCATTTCACAGATTGATTTATTATATTATAAATAAATATTTATTTATATAAATAAATAAGATGAATAGATCTTAAATTCCAAATGTAAAAAGATCTTAATTTAATGAAGAATCAATCTATTTTTATTTTATAGGTGCAAAGATGCCGCCACTCGGATTCGAACCGAGATGCTTTAGCACTGCTTCCTAAGAGCAGCGTGTCTACCGATTTCACCATGGCGGCTCGTCGTAGAACATAATAGCATGCTTTATACTAAAATGTCAAATAACATTATAATTAAATTATATGGTAATCTTAAATATAAACTTTCACTAATTAGAATATTATAATGAATTATTCTGTTGTAACGGAGCATAGCGCAGCTAGGTAGCGTATCATCTTGGGGTGATGGAGGTCGTGGGTTCAAATCCCGCTGCTCCGAGAAGAATCTTTTCATTGGGCTTTATAACAGAATGAACATCTTTAAACTTAGTGGAGAGGAAGGAAAGATAAAAGCTATTCCGGATCTATAAAGGGAGAAGTATAGAAAAGGATTTTCATATCAAATATTCTTATCTTATTGAAAAAGATTATTCTATTATATATATATATATATATATATATATATAATATTTCATATATAGTTATAGCTTAATAAAATCCAGAAATTCGTAAATTAAACTATTCTTTTTTTTGTATGGAAGAATTATTTTTTCCATACACGGGAGCATTTTCTTTAGAAGATACAGTATCTTTATCTATATCTATGTCGTAATTCATCTGATTTATGAATGGATTCAATTTCAGATTATTCGGATTTTATTTTGTTGTATAGTAAAAACTATTGGAACGACCAGTTGAAATAGATTGAGCTAGAGGAAAAGCTTTTACCGCAGCCCGATTAGCTTTTTCTGTCCATACAGTTTTACGACTTTTCTTTTTCGATTTAGAAGTACGCTTCTTTGGGACCGCCATAACGAGGAATGCCTCTATATATATGTATATTTTTGCAGAAACATGTATAGTTTGTGTATAGTCATTTTTTAAAATAATTGAAGGATTTACGCTTAGAAAATAAAGGCTTCCAATAATCTTGATATTGGGAATCGTGTCATATGAATAATTAATTTATTCATATAAATCTTTCCCATTTGGACAGATGGAATCCACTACAAATCGAACCAAATTTTGTCGATGTCCTAACTTACGTCATGTTTTCTTTCCAGAACGCTTTTTATGAATGGTAATTCTGTTTTCAAGATGGGACTGCAGAATTCTTCCTTTGACTACTGCACCTCCCAACCAGGGATGTCCAAGATTTATGGTAGATTCATGATAAATCATTAATACTCGATAGATTAATATTTTAGTATTTGGGCTCGAGAGATTTGGTCTCAATGACGCGGAATGACGAACATCATAAAATCTTCCTGGTTCCACTCGGATTTGCTCACCTCCGGTTTCAATTACTGCGTATGCATTCATTACAAAATTGGATTTATAAATAGGAAATGGTTATAGATTGGAAAATCGAAATTAAATGTTAGTAACTGGAGTAGAACAAGCAAATATTTCCTTTCCAATTGTTCCATCCTTCATCAAGTTTTGCTACGAACAACTAATTTTCTGATAGAAATGGAAAATATCTCTTGATTAGGGAGATACATGTAAAATCTCATTGCTTTATAATAACTCATTACTTTATAATAAGAAAAATTTTTTTAGTAATATTTCAGTTATTTTTTTGAATGAAGAAGAATCAATTTTATTGATCCAAATTTCATTCGAATAAAGATTTTGAATAAATGGGATATAATTTCATCATTCACTTATTCCCTTTTTTCTTCCCCCATACCGTAAATTATAAACCAAAAATGAAATAGTTTCATTCCCGAAAGAATCTTCTATGAAACTAATATATCATGCTTGGATGTTGCCTTTATTTCCACTTATATCCTCCATTCTAATAGGATTGGGATTGTTTTTCTTTCCAAAGGCAACTAAAAATCTTCGTCGTATATATGCCATTATCAGCATTTCACTGCTAGGCACAGCTATGTTCATTCCTCCCCACCTTTCTTGGCAACAAATTAATGGTAATCCCATTTATCGATACTTATGGTCTTGGATTCACAATAAAAATGTTACTTTGGAAGTAGGTTATTTGATTGATCCACTCACTCCCATTATGTCAGTACCAATTACTACTATAGGAGTTATGGTTACGATTCACAGTGACAGTTATATGCCTCATGACCAAGGATATCTAAGGTTCTTCGCTTATCCCAGTCTCTCCAATGCCCCCATGCCAGGATTGGTTCTTAGTCCCAATCTAATACAAATTCATATCTTTCGGGAATTAGTAGGAATGTGCTCTTATTCATTAATAGGTTTTCGGTTCACTCGACCTAATGCAGCTAATGCTCGTCAAAAAGCTTCTATAACTAATCGTGTAGGAGATTCCGGATCATCATTGGGAATCTCAGGTTCCTATCGGATAACAGGCAGTTTCGAATTTGAAGATTTATCTGAATTATTTAATAAGTTGCTCGCCAATCATGAAGTTAGTTTATTTTTTGCTACCTTCTGTGCTCTCTCCCCATTCCCAGGTTCAGTAGCTAAATCCGCGCAATCTCCACTTCATGTATGGTTGCCTGATGCTATGGAAGGACCCACTCCTATTTCAGCCCCTATTCATGCTGCTACTATGGTAGCAGCGGGAATCTTTCTCGTGGCTCGAATGTTCCCGCTCTTCAAAGCTTTACCCCTTATGATGAGCCTAATCTCTCGGATAGGTGGAATAACAGCCCTATTAGGAGCCACAATAGCTCTTGCTCAAAAAGATCTTAAAAGAGTCTTAGCTTATTCTACAATGTCCCAATTAGGTTACATTATGTTAGCCCCAGGTATAGGTTCTTATCGAGCTGCTCTGTTCCATCTTATTACGCATGCTTATTCTAAGGCTCTATCATTTCCTGGATCCGGATCGGTCATTCATTCTATGGAACCTATTGTTGGATATTGTCCCGATAAAAGCCAAAATATGGCTTTTATGGGTGGCTTGAGAAAATACATGCCAATTACAGGAACCACTTTTCTTCTAGGCACACTCTCTCCTTGCGGTATTCCACCTTTTGCTTGTTTTCGGTCCAAAGATGAGATTCTTGCCGATAGTCGGTTATACTTTCCCATTCTCGGGTGGATGGCTTGGTTTATAGCAGGACTAACTGGATTCTATATGTTCCGTATGTATTTCCCCACTCCCGAAGGAGATTTTCGTGCCAACCCATCCAACAAACATTCTATTTCTCCTTCTGTTTCTATATGGGAGGAAAATCAAACTATAAAATCTGGTAAGGGAATGGATTTTGCGTTGTCATTCGTAAAAAATAAAAAGGGTTCGAAAGAATTAGAATTATTTAATCCTCTAGAGAATATTGAAGAATCTGGTGAGAAGGAGATGGAGAATCCTGTTTCGACTCATTATTCTCAGAAAGAATATCCTTTATATCCCAAGGAATCGAATAATATAATGTTATTCCCCTTACTCGTGCCAACAATACCCACCTTGTTCATTGGATTTATAGGAGTTCCTTTTTCTAAAGAAAAAATGGGTTTTGATTTATTATCCTATTGGCTGGATCCATCATTGAGTTATTCTCATAAAATGGATTCTGAAGAATTCTGGATAAATGCAACTACTTCGGTTGGTACAGCATTTTTGGGAATATTTATTGCTCTTATTCTTTATGGACCTCTCTTTCTCTCGCGGAACCTACAAGAAGAAACGGATCCTCAATCAGAAGGAATTTTAGGTTATTTTCCAAGTTCCTTATACAATTGGTCGTATTCCCGAGGTTATATAGATGGATATTATAATACGGTATTTGTTTGAGGTACACGAACATTAGCCGAAATAATTTCTTTTCCTGATCAACGGATCCTCGATGGGATTGTCAATGGCGTCGGTATCTCAAGTTTTTTCGGAGGGGAAGTATTGAGATATGGAGAAGGAGGAAGAATATCTTATTATTTATTCGGATTAATATCAGGTATGTTCATATTATTAATAATATAATGATGAAATATGACTATGATCTTCATATTTAAAATTAAAATATATTCTTGGTCAAAGAAAGATTTTTAAAAGATAAAAAGATAAGAAATCAAAATCAAGGATTGATTAAGTAGATATAATCTCAAGAATTGGAGTAGCAATGGCGCACTGATATGGATTCCTCCGCTTTCTTAATCAATGACCATTACTTCATGAATTTACTTTTTTTTACTAATATATATATATATATATATATATATATATATATATATTAAAGGATAGGTCCGAAATCGGGATAGGTATCTACGGTCCAAACATTTTATGTATGATTTAATCATAATATTGAAGACTTTGTTATCACATATAAATATACCATTTGTTTTGTCATGTGTTAGTGAATAAAAATATTGTGTTATTAATTCGTTGAAGAGATATTTTTATATCTTCGAATCCTCGTGATTCATCAATGTCTCCGGATTCGGACCATCCGGGAATACTCTAAGCATGGGGATGATACAGAATCATAAATTATTATAGCATCTTCATTATTATCTATATATATATCCGTATGAAAAATAGGACTTTAGTACCTATCTTAAGGTCGTCCAGTTTTTTTCTGAGATACCAATATACCTGTCCCTTTGGAAAGACAAATACCTCCATTGATTCACTGCCTTCATATGAATTACGATGAGATATATACCAATAACAAGATATATGTTGTATATCTCGTTATTGATACGTAGAACAAAGCGAAAAGCATTCACTTCCGCATATACAGACCACACTACACTAGTATTGTTCCTTTCCTTTATATATAAATAAATACAAATATTCAAGAACAATAAACTTGTTAATAAAATCTTTTATATAACATTCTTACTGATTAATAAGTTTTTTCTGTTTAGATTCTCCAAATATTTCATAAATTAAAAAATTTTATTACATTCTTAAATTATTTATCCTTTTTCACTAAGCTGGTCCAACCAAAATCTTCTAAACCATTATTACGTCGTAATGAACGAGTAACAAGTTCAAGAATATCTCTTGCATTGGTGAACCCATGAATTTGAGCAAAGGTAAATTCGACTGACCACTTGGTATTAATTTTTCTTGCTTCCAATGGATTAGCGTGAGCCATCCCAGTGATGGCTAAGTCAGGTTGTAACTCACGCATACGTTGTATCTGATTATAATTATCTGGTTTCTCTACGATTCGTGGCACGGGAACACACATGTTCCCACACGTATTCTGTAAAAATGCTAATTCAGCAGCTTGGTATCGTTTATCCATATATGGAATACCAATTTCATAAACAATCATTCCACACCTAATTAGGAATCGTGCTAGAGATACTTCTAGAAGATTGTCTCCCATAAAGAATACGGATTTTCCGCGTACCAAATCGAGATAATCTTCCAAGCTTTCCCACACCTGTTCCTCCCTTTCCCCTAAGCCTCGAGGTTCAATGTCAAACACAGAACAAATCTTTTCAATCCAAGCACGTGTTCCATCGGGACCGATAGGAAAGGGTGCTCCAATCAATCTGCATTTCCGACGTCGCATTAAAGTTGTTGCTGTACGACTCAAAAATGGATTAACACCACAAACGTAAACCCCATCGCCTAATAATGGAAGATTGTTATATTTCTGAGCAGGTAACCAACCTGATATTTGAATAGATTGGCGTTTCAATTCTAAACCAAGTTGAAAAGCAACGCTCGAAGGTAGGGATCCAAAGAGAACTAAAGGAGGATTTTTCTTAGGATTCATAATAGGTTCGAGAGTCTCTTCCTTATTCCCGGGAAAGAAAAAGGAATCTTGTAAAGCTTGATTCTGTACGGTTTGGTTTCGTTCATCACCTAATAAATAGGAGTCTCGTTCGGCACAACGATGTACCATAGCAGCTAGTACAGTATCTTCTCCCTGAGTGAAGGCATAGTCCAGTCCATTTGCTCTCGCTACTATAACTGGTATCCCGATTTCATTTTCCAGTTCTGGTGCCATGCCCTCCAAATCCATCTTTATTATTTCCGTGGTACAAGTACCGATCCATATAATAACACTAGGATTTCTATTTTTTATTATTTGAGAACAAAGTCTTTTTAACTCTTCATAATCATTTAATTGAGCTGAAATATCTCCTTCTTCCAATTCTGCCATGGCATAACGGGGTTCCGCGAAGATCATAACTCCGAGGGCATTTTGCAGGAAATAACCACATGTTTTTGTACCTACCACCAGAAAAAAACTATCTTCAATTTTTTGATATAACCAAGCTACACAGCTAATGGGACAAAAAGTATGATAGTTACCTGTTTCGCATTCAAAAGTGAGAGTTTCAGATGTTTTCACTGACATAGATATATTTCTTTGATTAATGAACAAAATAATTTAAGTCTTAAATTATTATCATAGAATCAAGCGAATTCTCTCGATCGTTTTTCTCTTCCCTATTCCCGATAGGATTTGAATAAAAATCGGAAAGTAAACTAAATAATTCTCGATCGGAAACTTCTTTCGGTACAATTCCTTCTGGTTTAGATAATATTTGGTCCGCTATATTTGAATAAAAATCACAAACATAGTTAAGAGAGGGCTGAGATTCAACCATTTCAAATAATGTTTTACCCCTCACTCTAGATACTCGGATATGTTCAATGAGAGGTAATACTTCTAATACGGGCATTGAACAAGCTTCTACATATTTATCAATAAGGTCTCTTTCCGATGTGCGATTTCCTACCAAGCCCGCCAGGCGAAGTGGGTGTGTACGCGCCTTTTCCCCAACAGAAGCAGCAATACGATTAGTTGCAAATAATGCGTCAAATCCATTATCTGTAATTATAATGCAAAAATCTGCATAATTTAATGGAGAAGCAAAACCTCCACAGACTACATCACCTAATACATCAAACGAAATAATATCATATTCATAAGAAGCGTTTAATTCCTTCAACAATTTAACAGTCTCTCCTACTGCATATCCTCCACACCCAGCTCCTGCGGGTGGTCCTCCCGCTTCCACGCAATCAACCCCCCCATAACCTTTATAAATTACGTCTTCGGGCCAAACATCTTCATAATGATAATCCTTGGATTGTGAAGTATCTATAATGGTAGGTATCAAAAATCCTGTAAGGGTAAAAGTACTATCATGTTTAGGATCACATCCAATTTGTGAAACTCGTTTACCACGTCTTGCTGAAGCAATTGGAATATTGCAACTTGTCGTTGATTTACCGATTCCACCTTTCCCATGAACTGCCACTTTCGTTTTGAAAATATCCTATTTTTTTTAATTTATTTTTATCTTTTATTAATTGAATATTCTTCTTAAGCGACTATTCTTGTAGCTTTCTCATAATTCATAGTCAATATTATGATAATTAATTCTCGATATTGATTTCCCACTTCCTTAATGCCTACTATCTCATGGATAGACATAACCAACTTTGTAGGGGCGACCTAGCCTACGCCTACACGGAGGTAAATGAAGCGCTTTCTTTACAAAATCTTTTTGTTAATTATTTTTCTGGGTTCGATATGGAAATTTTTTTTTTTAAGTAAAGTTTCAATTTCCTTTTGAAAAATATTTCTATCCTTCAGAAGCATTTTCATTATATTATTCAATGACATTCTGTTAGATATAAATAAATTTGATAAATATTTGTGACTTTCAAAAAGAGTACTATGAATGAAAGTATATAATGAACTATTTACGTCAAGCCATTCTTCGTAATTATTCAATGATTCGAGACGAATAAAAAACAAATCACTCTTTGACGAAGAGTCAATCAACCAGGGTTCATACAAAACTTCGGATTTTTTTCCGTATACATATTCGAGTAGGACACCAAAATTCCGTTCGAATTTATTTTCCAATTTACTTTTGCTATTTATTTCTTCATCTTCATCTTTTAAATTTTCTTCATCTTCATCTTCATTTTCATCTTTTAAATTTTCTTCATCTTCCTCTTCTTCTTCCTCTTTATAATAAACAGAAAAGTCTCTGAAATCTCTTCCCACCTTTAAAACTTTAAATTTTTCTTCGTAAATAATATAAAGCTGTTTTATCGTTTCTTTATCCACAAATAATTCTCGAAGTGAAAATAAAACAGGGGTTTTTTTTTCAAATATTGATAAATCTGTGGGATCCCAGACGAATCGTTTCCTCATGAATAACAATGGTTCATAAGATAATTGATATTTTGTCGATGGAGGGATCTCAAATATTACAGATTGTTCTTTAAATAAAACCTCTTCCATTTGGGACTCTATTATCTCTAAGATTTTCAGTGATTCTTCATATGAGAACCTCTTATAACCATAACGAAAAGGATAATAAAAAATAGATTTGAAACAGAAAAGCGGTTTCGTTATATTCTTTCCATAAAGTGCTGCTATTTCAGATTCAAATTGAAAGAATTTATCCGGTATTCCTATCCAATATAAGTTATCGCAAAAAAAATCGAGACGCCGTTTATTGAAAGTAAAAGCTGTATCGGTCGCCATTCCGTATCTTCTCACCGCCCTCCTGTATGAAAAAGTATAAAATTTTTGCATTTGCATTATAATCATAGGAACTCTTGTTTCAGGATGAGAAGCAAATCTTACTTTATTATTGATTTCATTATTAATAGAATTATCTTGATGTGTTTCCAACCATGGAAATTCTACCAAAAGATTCTCCGAAAAAGAACAGGCTATATCGAAAGAATTTTCATATTCATCCTCGAAAAAAATCGAATTTTCTTCTTTATCTTCCGATATAAACCAAGAATCTCGAGCTGCTAATCCAGCCAAGCACCCCAGAATATAGGATAATATAGTAAATTCTTTTATAGTGTTTTCGGTAATAGAAGATTCTAAATATTTAAACAAATCATCAAAATTGCCTTTCAAAAAAATGTCAGTAGATTTACCTTCACATAGAGGGCTCGTTTTAATACTTCTTATAACTATGTTCTCAATAGCCTTTCCTATTCTATAAAGATGTTTTTCGTAATTTCGACTAATATCTATATACTTTTCGCAATCGAAAAACCTATCAACAAAAGCTTTGTAAAAAACGTCATTGGGAATGATTTGTCCATAGAAAAAAGCTCTGATTTTATTATTGCAGAAAACCCATTCATCACGGGAAATACCGAATAATAAAAATTCATTAGCAATTGATTCTAAATCTCGTAATGCGTAATAAGAGAAGGTTCCATATCCAAACTCATTGAGAAAAGACCAATCAATATTCTCTAGATGAGAAGAACATTTGCTACGTAGGGGAATAGGAAATCCCTTCTGCTGTTCTGAGATACTAAGCATTCGAACATTTATTAATCTATCTAATCGATTTGGACATATTAGAGATGGATCCATTTTTTCGGGAAGATGAGTTGAACCAATAACAATCATACTACTAGAAGTATTATTGGCAATCTCAGTGAAAGATATTAATAATAAATGTAATTGAAGTGATAATACTTCAACACTAGGTTTACTAGGTTCTAGTTGAGTTTTAACTATGATATCATTCACTTCATGAATATTTTTGATCCATATTATGGAGGGGGGCATTTTTTTCACTGCTTCCAAGATAGAAATTAATCGGCACAGAATTCTCATAAAAAGTGTCATCTCATTCTCTATAATGTAATGATCACATCTATATGAATAATCCTCTTTATACAAATACCTCATAGATATTTGTATTAAAGAAACACAAGAGTCTACTGCTAGATCTTCTATTAAATATGATGATCTTTCTATTTCCGTTTCCGTGGTACTTATTAGTAAAATCCCTTTGGAAAGGGATAATCCTAATTCGAATGGAGCAGAAATCATTCTAGATTTAAGATTCAATGAAGTCATTCTTTGCTGAAACGCGAGGAAAACCCGAGATTCCGCTGAATCAAATTGATTAAGCGGGTAATTCATTAGATCCTTCTTATAGCTTTCAGCCAAATATACTAAGTAATAAAGCCCTTCTTTATTAGTAATCCGATAACCAAAATAATTATTCAATGAATTACGATAAGTAGTATTCGATCCATACTGAAAAACATTTTTTTCTGTTATTAGGGACCGAATCAATAATTCTTTCTCTATCGAAAAAGGGTCCGGGCTTTCATTATTATTTAACCATATTTTAATTTTTTCATTTGTGGATAAATATTTATTAATCTCTTTCCAAAAATAATTGATATTTATCAGAAAATAGTGGAAACTCCTTATCCTTATCCTTATAAAATTATATATATATATATATTTGTTTCTTCTACTAAACAAATAATGGAATATCCGATGAGGTAATATCAAATGATGGAATAATATCAAATAATAGAATATCCAATAAAAGAATGTTGAATAATATAATACCCAAGGATGAAGGTATTTCGAATGATGATATATCGTATCCAAATGGGGATACATAAACGCATCCAAACGATATTTTTGTAAAGAATTTGTTAAGTATTCAAATATTCCGAAGCGTCTCCATAGGTCAATATGGTCCGAGTTTTCAGAGAGTAAGAGAACAAGGATAAAAAAACCTATTAATAAATATTCATCATTCCAATGATTTATATTTATTAATGACCTTCTGAATTTAAAATTAAATAATGGTTTGTTTGGTTGATCACCAATTCCTATTTCAATTCTTATTTTTCCTACATCCCCAGTGCGCGAAATATGATAATTGCTGTTTAGTAATATCCTTGAAAATGCTTCTGAGAAGAATATATTATAAAAGTACTCCCACCATTCACGAGTAAAAAACCACAGCATATACGGTTCGAGCAATTTATATTTTTTAGAAACATCATCTTTTTGAGATATCACATACATTTTCATTTCTTTAACTAATTCCTTTAGATGTGGTGAAAAAAATGATAAAGAAATAATTTCATTTTCTCCGAAGGAATTGAATAAATTTAAATTGGTTCTTTCCCTATCCATAACCTCGTTTTCAATCCCGTTTCTCGAATCTTCCATTAGACTATCTCTTCCAAACAATTCTTTGATCTGATAAAGCATCCCGTCGGTTCTACTCCGAATCCCTCCGAAAATTTCAGAGAGCACATTATTTTCGTAAGATTTATTTTGAATAAGACTCAGTTTCGGGTTTAAAGTCCTTTTACCCAAGAAAATATCAAACTCCTTTGTAGCGAGAATTGACTGGTAATAGTAAGTAATCTCGAAATTTACTATTTGTTTTTCCGTTAAAGGTGCTATAATAGGAAAGTTTCTAATAAAGTCAATATTTCTTTTTCCACGACTAAATGAATTAGTTTCAGTTAATGAATTTAATTTATATAAGTTATAAACAAATGCAAATATTTGATCACAACCTCTTTTTGGATACTCAGGGGAAGAAATCTCGGATATCTGTGATCGAATAATTGAAAAAATTTCCTTTTCCGATAGAAAAGATATTATTTCAACGATAGACGAAGGATATATATATATAGGTAAAATATTTAATAATTGTTCATATGTAAGATCATAGTTTCGAATAGGATTTTTCTTCGTATTGCGGAGGAAGAAGAAAGACCATCTCTTATTGGGATCCAATTGGAGATGATTCAAATAATCCGAAAACTCTAATGTATTTGCCCCACAAAAATAAGTTCTCAGGGAACTCTCATTAAATAGTTTTGCGGGATTCAAATTGTCTTGATTCTTAAATATGGAAAAAAAAGTAGCAAGTGGTTCTATGCAATCAATATCATTGTTGAGTTCGTTGTGGAATACATCGATGATAAATTGATCTACTGATATCCTATTCGGAGACGAGGGTGCTATTGATTTTTCATCGATCAAAAATTCAAATTCTAATTCACGATTATCTAAAACATTTCTTTTTGAATAAATACTTCTAGTATCAATGAAATTTGACAAAGAACTCAATGTATAAAAAAAATCTTTGAACTTATAAATCAGAAACTCAAACACCTTTATAAAGTTTTTACGAATTAAAAAAAACTTAAAGTAATTGTTATTAAGTTTCACATATCGACCACTCGAATTTTCATTAATGAAAGATCTCATTTCATTGTATACTATTCCAAAAAAGTTCTTTTTAGAAGAAACAAAATTCTTTAAGAATTCTGTAAAATTCCCAGTTTTATCGGACCATTCACATACATTCGCATTCCAATTGACATATTTATTGTCTTTATAAACCTTAGAATAATTAAAACATTTTTTTTCAGTTCCTCTCCAATTAAATAAATGTCGGTTAATTATATTCCTTGCGACATTACCCAAACCTTCATTTTTTATCCAAAGTACATAAATTTGATTCTTTAAAAGAAAGTATGATTTTTTTATTAAATATGATCTATTTAATAATAATTCTTTAAAATGTATATGAATTTCATTTTTAATAAATTTATTAGTTTCGCGATCTGCTATATAAGATCTTTCTAAACTTTCCCTAAAAGGAGTTTTTATCAATTTTTCCCGAATGATCCAAGGTAGATGTTCATTATTCTCACCAGTAATACCTTTATTTGGTGAAATAAATGAGAAAAAACCCGAATTTCTATCGTTTAACTTATTCTTGTCATTGGATGATAATGATAATAATATATATATTTCATTATAAAATTCTTCCATTATATGATTTACATGAAAAATAAGCTTCTTATAACTATGATCACGAAACTCATTAGGTTCGGGTTCGGTAATTAATAAAACGAAACGATCTATTATTGTTACCAATGATTCGGATCGGAAAAAATTGTAGAATATATTTATATATTGTTCATTGTCTTCGCGCGAAGACCGGAATGGATAAAGAATATTCCAACATGTACTACGATTCACAGATATAATCAAATCCAATATGTTTATATCACATTTATTCCTTCGAGTAATTTTAGGTCCAGCATCCAGAAGAACGAAATGATTCAAACAAATATTTTAGGATTTTCTTATATTCCACACATCAACTATTCTATTATTGTCATCTGATCGCATAGAATATCCAAAAAATTCAGATGATTTGATATTTTTGATAGACCTTTTAGTGCTATAAAAATCTATATCTAGTTTTTCTATCAGTAGTATGTCCAAAAAAGCATAACGAATCGATTTTGGAAAATTCTCAATTAAGATTTCTCTTTCCCCCGGAAATAAATTATTTATTACATATTCTATGTCTTTCGCAAAAGATTCTTGAGAGATTGACAAATAAAACTTTGAAAACAAATTTGATTCTATTTTATCTTGCTCCGTCCCGGTAAGAACAGAAGGAAAATACCGTCGAATAGTCGAATTGTTTATTAGTTGCTCATTGATACGTTCGTGGTTAATATATTCTCCCTGAAAAAGCCATTCAGAAAGATTTTTTCCGCAATCCAAATACTTATTCTCAGTCGAATTTAAAGTGAAATATATCTGAAAATCAGCATATCCTTTCCCCGAACTGAAAATATTAAAGTTTTTATCTTTATTAATAGCTGCTTTATCCTCTTCCGAGATTATTCTATTATCTCTCTTATTATCTTTCTTACAAGCATGTTTTTTTTTTAAAGTATTCGATTCGCCTTGCATTCCCCGTTCACATTTACTGTGGTTCATACGAGTAACAGAAACTCTTTTTGACAAATGTAAATAGTTTGTTTCTACCACACTTTTCTTACTCGAACGATATGGAAAGATTAGTGATATGAAAAGTAACACTAAATTGAATATATGGATTCGATGTGAAGAATTGGAACAAATGATAAATAGAAAGTCGAAGAGCTTGTGTTCTCGATTGGAAAAGATTTCAGTTAACAATCCCAAATTCCATTTTGTCCATAAATTCAATAAATATCTATTCAATAAATATTGATGATCTTTATCCCAACAAGCTTTCTCCCAATGAGGGTTCTGTTGAGGTTTCTGCATCCTCTCCAATAAGAAATAGAATCCTTTCGGTATCAATTGTTTTTGCTTATATTTAGGTTTCTTTCCGTTC